TTACTTTTCTTTTCGATCATAAACGATGGAATCGCCCATTTCGATATATAAAAAATGATCAATTAGAAAATGCTGTACGAAATGAAATGTCACAATATTTTTTTTATACATGTCCAAGTGATGGAAAACAAATAATATCTTTTACATATCCCCCCAGTTTATCAACTTTTTCAGAAATGATAGAACGGAAAATTTCTTTGTACACGAAAGAAAAACTATCTCACGGGAATCTCTATAACTATTGGGTTTTTGCCAATGAACAAAAAAAGTACAACTTGAACAACGAATTGATCAGTCGAATCAAAATTCTAGAAAAAGAAAAGGTTTTTCTAGATATGGTAGAAAAAAGGACCAGATTATGCGATGATGAGAATGAACAAGAATACTTACCAAAAATGTATGATCCTTTTTTGAACGGACCATATCGAGGAACAATAAAAAAATTCGATTTACGTGAAATCATTCATGATTTCATCACTTCGACAGAAACATTTGATTCCATAGAAATGTTCTGGATAAATAAGATTCATGATCTATTTCCTAAGCATTCTCGAGAATTTGAACATAAAAAGAATCCATTTCGCGGGGAATCTTTTTTGAATTCGAATTTTTTTATTGATAATTACTTAACCTCAATTGATGAATTATCTTTTGAATATGAACAAGAAATTGATTCAGAAAAGAAAGAAAAATCTTTGCAATTTGGATTCGATGAAATTACAACTGATCCAAACGATCAAACAACACTAAAAGAAAAATCCATTGAAATGGAAGAAATCAGTAAAAATGTTTCTCGATGGTCATACAAATTGATTGATGTTTCGGAAGAAGAAGAAGAAGAAGAAGAAGAAGAAGAGGAAGAAGAAAATGAAGAGGGATCGATGGGAAAAACGGACATTCGTTCAAGAAAAGGCAAACGAGTGGTAATTTATACTGATGATCAGAGTGATAATCCTAGCACTAATACTAATGATACTAGTACTAGTGAAGAAGAAGAAGAAGAAGAAGCTTTGATACGTTACTCACACCAATCAGACTTTCGTCGGGGTCTAATCAAAGGATCCATGCGCGCGCAAAGACGTAAAATAGTTATTTGGGAAATGTTTCAAGCAAATGTGCATTCTCCCCTTTTTTTGGATCGAATAGACAAAACGGTTTTTCTTTCTTCTTTTGTTTTCTCTAATATGATGAATCGCATTTTTAGGAATTGGGTAGGGGAAAATCCAGAATTTCAAATTGCTGATTTTGAAGAGAAAAATACAAAAAAAGGGGAAAAAACAAACAAAGAGAAAGAAGAAAAAAAGAAACGAATAGCAATATCCGAAACCTGGGATACTTTTATATTTACTCAAATAATCAGAGGTTCAATGTTAGTAACCCAATCCTTTCTTAGAAAATATATTATATTACCTTCATTGATAATAGCTAAAAATGTTGGCCGTATGCTATTATTCCAATTCCCCGAGTGGTACGAAGATTTGAAGGAATGGAATAGAGAAGCACATATTTTTTGCACCTATAATGGTGTTCAATTATCAGAAACAGAATTTCCCCAAAATTGGTTAACAGACGGTATTCAGATAAAGATTCTATTTCCCTTCTGTCTGAAACCTTGGCAAGGAGCTAAGGTACACTCTCATCATAGAGATAAAATGCGGAAAAAAACACAAAAGGACGATTTTTGTTTTTTAACAGTTTTGGGAAAGGAGGCAGACCTACCCTTTGGTTCTGCCCGAAAACGACCTTCTTTTTTTGAACCTATTTCTAAAGAAATTGAAAAAAAAAAAAGAGAAGTAAAAATGCAATTGTTTGGAGTTCTAAGAGTTTTCAAAGAAATAATAAAATGGTTTCTAAAAGTTTCAAAAGAAAAAACAATATGGGTCATGAAACTAGTTATAAACCTAATAATGAAGGAATTTGAAAATGTAATAAACTCCATTTTTTTATTTAAACGGGGGGGGGGATATGAATTAAATGAAAACATAAAAGATTCCAAAATGAATGATAAGATCATCCACGAATCGACCATTCAAATTCGATTTACGAATTTAGAAAATTATTCATTCATAGAAACAAAAATGATGGATCTTGCTAATAAGACAATCACAATTAGGACTCAAATTGAAGGAATCACAAAAGAAAAAAAAAGAAAAATTCTAACTTGTGATAATAGATCGGAATCGCAGAAGGCTGTTTGGCAAATATTTAAAAGACAAAATATACGATTAATACGTAAATCACATTATTTTATGAAATCCTTCATTGAAAAAGTATACATAGGTATCTTACTATATACCATTAAGATTCCCAAGATTAATGCCCAAGTTTTATTTGAATCAACAAAAATGATCAATCAATCCATTTCTAATGATGAAACAAATCAGGAAAGAATTGAGAAAAAAAATCAAAATACAATCAACTTTATTTCGACTATCAAAAAGTTTTTTTATAATAAAAATATTAGTCATAATGATAAAAGTATTTATTGTGACTTATCTTCGTTGTCTCAAGCATATGTATTTTACAAATTATCACAAACAAAATTACTTAACAAGTATCACTTAAAATCTGTGTTTCAGTATCACGACACCTATCCTTTTCTTAGGGATAGAATCAAAGATTATTGTATGATCCAGGGAATATTGGATTCCAAACTAAGGCATAAGAAAATTAAGACTAAGAAGAATAAATGGAAAAATTGGTTAGGGGCGCATTTTCAATACAATTTCTCTCATACCAAGTGGTCTCCGTTAGTCCCGGAAAAATGGCGAAATAGGATCAACCGACGTCGTACGCTTCAAAAAAAATACTCAACGAAATTGGATTTATATAAAAAAGAAAAAACCAAATTAAATTCTTATGTAAAAAAAAATTCCTATACAGTAAATTCATTGATGAGTCAAAAAGAAAAATGGAAAAAACACTACGGATATGATCTTTTATCATATGATTATATAAATAATGGGGATAGTAGGGACTCAGATATTTCTGGATCAACATTACAAATAAATGAGGACCACAAAATTCCATATAATTTAAATACGCCTAAACCCGAATCATTTTATGGATTAATAAGTTTAGCCATTGATGATTATATAGAAAAAAGATATATTATTGGTACGCATAAAAATGCGGATAGAAAATATTTTGATTGTGGAAGTTGTCTTAGAAATAATATCGACATTAAGGCCTGGGCCAATACACATATCGATACCAAGATTAAAAAAAATGTTACAACCAAAACGAATAATAATAATTATAACATATTTGAAAAAAAAGAAACTTTGTCTTTTACAATTCATCACGAAGTTGATTCATCCAATCAAAAAAAGCACATTTTTGATTGGATGGGTATGAATCAAAAAGGGTTATATCGTACAATATCAAAATCAAAGCTAAACCCATCGTTTTTCCCAGAATTTGTGCTACTTTTTGATGTCTATAAGATGAAACCGTGGATCATACCAATCAAATTACTTATTTTTCATTTTTATGGAAATAAAAATATTAGTAAAAATGACAAGATCAGCGTAAATAAAAAAAATCTTCCTATACTATCTGATAAAACTGATAAAAATCAAAAAGAATATATTGAATTAGAAAATTCTAACAAAAAAAAAAACGAAAAACAGGACCAAGGGGATCTTGTATCAGATCTACGAAAACAAAACAAAAAGAAAAATATTGAAGAAGATTACCCGACATCAGACATTAAAAAGGGTAAAAAGAAAAAACAATTCAAGAACAAGAACAAGAAAAAGGTAGAAGAGGAACTGGGTTTCTTCCTGAAAAAGAATTTCATTTTTCAATTAAGATGGGTTGACCCTTTGAATCAAAGAATAATGAATAATATCAAGGTATATTGTTTCCTACTTAGACTGATGAATCCAAAGGAAATTGCTATATACTCAATTGAAAGAGGAGAGATGCATCTGGATCTAATGTTGATTCCACAAAGGCTCACCTTGCAAGAATTGATAAACAAAGGAATGTTTATTATTGAACCAATTCGTTTATCAAAGAAAGTCAAATTTATGAGAAAATTTATTACATATCAAACTATAGGTATTTTATTGGTTGATAAGAGTAAGCACCAAACTAATGAAAAATGCATAAAAGAGGGATATGTTGATAAAAATCATTTTGATGGAACCGGTGGACGACACAACGATATACTTGTGAATGGAAAAAAAAATCATTATGATTTCCTTGTTCCTGAAAATATTCTATCTCCCAGACGTCGTAGAGAGTGGAGAATTCTAATTTGTTTCAATTCCCAGAGTTGGAATGTTGTGGATAAAAATAAAAAATTTTGCAATCAAAACAACATAAGAAACTGTGGACAATTTTTGAATAAGGACAAGCATTTTAATATGGATGCAAATAAATTAATCAAATTCTTTCTTTGGCCCAATTATCGATTAGAAGATTTAGCTTGTATGAATCGGTATTGGTTTGATACCGATAATGGCAGTCGTTTTAGTATGTCAAGGATACATATGTATCCACGATTCTGAATTAGTTAATTCAGAACGGAATAAGTTAATAGTAAGCAGATTTTCTATGTATCACATGACATAGAAAGTCAAAAGAAAAATATATGCATATTATACATATCATGACACCGATTTGATTAAATATCAATGGATTTCGGAAGAAATCGATAGAATCCCCTTTCCCCTAAAAAACAAAAAAAAAGAATTTTCTTTTGGGAATGTATAAATGTATTATCTCTTTCTATCCAAATCAAATTTTTCATTTGATTTGGATAAGATAACTAAAAAAAAGAAAGAAAATTTGATTTTATATATTTTATATTATATAATTTTATATTATATAATATAAAATATATAAAATAAATGAAAGCAAAGTAGTGTATATGAATAAATACAAATTTTTGTGTGTACTAGATTAAAATGACTAGTATAATTATTATTTTTCCTGATCGAGAAAATCCACGGAAAAGAAAAAAAAATAGAAAAATTGGTTTTTTATGATCAAAAATGCATTCATATTGGTTATTCCACAAGAAGAAAAAGAAGAAAACTGTGGGTCTGTTGAATTTCAAGTTTTAGGGTTTAGCAATAAGATACGGAGACTCACTTTACATTTGAAATTACATAAAAAAGATTTTTTATCACAAAGAGGTCTACGAATAATTCTAGGAAAACGTCAACGGCTGCTGAATTATTTGTCAAAGAAAAATAGAGTACGCTATAAGAAATTAATTGATCAGTTAAATATCCGGGAGTCAAAAACTCGTTAATGAAAATGAAAAATTTTAAGATTGGTTTGAATTTTTTTTATTAGTTATTAGATTTTTCATTTTTATGAACCTCGTTTTGATAAATTCATGGAATAACAAATTAAGGAAGAAAAGATATGACTGTACCGGCTACAAGAAAAGATTTCATGATAGTTAATATGGGTCCTCACCACCCATCCATGCACGGAGTTCTTCGACTGATCCTTACTCTCGACGGTGAAGATGTTATTGACTGTGAACCCATATTGGGCTATTTACACAGAGGAATGGAAAAAATAGCGGAAAATCGAACAATTATACAATATTTGCCTTATGTAACACGGTGGGATTATTTAGCCACTATGTTCACAGAAGCAATAACGGTAAATGCACCAGAACGATTGGAAAGTGTTCAAGTACCTAAAAGAGCTAGTTATATTAGAGTAATTATGCTGGAACTTAGTCGTATAGCTTCTCATTTATTATGGCTAGGACCTTTTATGGCGGATATCGGTGCGCAAACTCCCTTTTTCTATATTTTCAGAGAGAGGGAACTGCTATATGATCTATTCGAAGCCGCCACAGGTATGCGAATGATGCATAATTATTTCCGTATCGGGGGAGTAGCTGCCGATCTACCTTATGGATGGATAGATAAATGTTTGGATTTCTGCGATTATTCTTTAACAGGAATTGTTGAATATCAAAAACTTATTACACGGAATCCTATTTTTTTGGAACGAGTGGAAGGAGTAGGCATTATTGATGGAGAGGAAGCAATAAATTGGGGTTTATCAGGACCAATGTTACGAGCTTCTGGAATCCAATGGGATCTTCGTAAAGTTGATCCTTATGAGTGTTACAATAAGTTCAATTGGAAGGTTCAATGGCAAAAAGAAGGAGATTCGCTAGCTCGTTATTTAGTACGAATCGGCGAAATGGGGGAATCCGTAAAAATTATTCAACAGGCTCTAGAAGGAATTCCTGGGGGACCCTATGAGAATTTAGAAGTCAGACGCTTTAATAGAGAAAAAAATTCCCAATGGAATAATTTTGAATATAGATTTCTTACCAAAAAACTTTCTCCCAATTTTGAATTGTCAAAACAAGAACTTTATGTGAGAGTAGAAGCACCAAAAGGAGAATTAGGAATTTATTTGATAGGAGATAGTAGTGTGTTTCCCTGGAGATGGAAAATTCGTCCACCAGGTTTCATAAATTTGCAAATTCTTCCTCAACTAGTTAAAAGAATGAAATTGGCTGATATCATGACGATACTAGGTAGTATAGATATTATTATGGGAGAAGTTGATCGTTGAAATGATAATTGATACGATAGAAGTACAAGCTATCAATTCTTTTTCTAGATCGGAATCTTTAAAAGAAGTCTATGGACTAATATGGATCCTTGTCCCCATTTTAACCCTTATATTGGGAGTCACGATGGGGGTACTGGTAATTGTTTGGTTAGAAAGAGAAATATCCGCAGCAATACAACAACGTATTGGTCCGGAATATGCCGGACCATTGGGAATTCTTCAAGCTCTAGCAGATGGGACCAAACTACTTTTTAAGGAGGACCTTCTCCCATCTAGAGGAGATATTCGTTTGTTTAGTGTCGGACCGTCTATAGCGGTCATATCAATTTTACTAAGTTATTTAGTAATTCCTTTTGGATATCAACTTGTTTTAGCCGATCTCAGTATAGGTGTTTCTTTATGGATCGCCATTTCAAGTATTGCTCCTACTGGACTTCTTATGTCAGGATATGGATCGAATAATAAATATTCCTTTTCAGGTGGTCTGCGAGCTGCTGCTCAATCTATTAGTTATGAAATACCATTAACTCTATGTGTGTTATCAATATCTCTACGTGTGATTCGTTGGAACATGAACCTTTCCCCCTTTCTATAAATAAAATAAGGGAGTTGAATATATTGAATGAATATTTACATTTTTTTATTCATTATTAGGTTCGATAAATTAAACCAGATAGTCATCTGAGTAAAATAAAACTGCTTCCAAATTTGCAGTAAGAAGATAAAATCTCATTCCCTATGTACAAGAATAAAGTTGAAGTAAACATAAATAGTATAAACTATTTACCCCAAGATTGATATTCTTTGATTAGTCATCATATCTTGAAGCGGGTACAAAAGATCGACTGTATGGGGTTTCTACTACTGTCTTGTATGTCTTACCATACTGGGGATCAATCAAAAATTAGTGAACAGTTAGAAACACCAAGGTACACAAAAGATTAGTAATGGAGATAATGTAAGGTATCAAAAAAAGGTATTTTTGCATAAATTTTTTGATAAAACGAATCATAATGAGGGCTCTAAGTTAGTAGAAATGATGAAGCAGTACTTCCCCGCGATTCCGATCTAGAGTATGCTCCTATTCACTGATTAAAGAAATGACTATCAAAAACGAATTAATCTTTTATTTCTTTCTTTTTTTAGAGTACCTTCCTCTGAGAAAGAAGACCAGGAAAAAAGGAAATGATAAAAAATGGATGAAAATAATAAAAGATTTTTATTTATTATTTTTTTGCCATCCATATCTATACATACAGAATTCTTATCATGAATTTTGAACTAATGCCTAATTCATTCTTTATATTTATTGGTATAACGAGTATTTTATTAAAGGATTAAGTTATTATCAAACAAAGAGAAATTGAAATAATAATGGATGAGATAAATTCAGAAGCGCCCTTTTTTACTCTAGCAGACGGAATTCCATTGGTCTAATTTGGGACTTTCTGATGTATCTTTATTCCGTTTATCATCCAAAGATGGTGATAATACCGAACAAGTCCTTACTTGCATTTATTTGCGGCCATAGAGGAGCCGTATGAAGCTGAGGTCTCATGTACGGTTTTGGAATAGCGATTCCAGCAGTCATGTTATTATCGACTATGATTATCTAACAGTTCAAGTACAGTTGATATAGTTGAGGCACAGTCAAAATATGGTTTTTGGGGGTGGAATCTTTGGCGTCAGCCTATAGGATTTATAGTTTTTATTATTTCTTCTCTAGCAGAATGTGAAAGATTGCCCTTTGATTTACCAGAAGCGGAAGAGGAATTAGTAGCAGGTTATCAAACAGAATATTCGGGTATCAAATACGGTTTATTTTACCTTGCCTCTTACCTAAATTTATTAGTTTCTTCATTATTTACAACAGTGCTTTACTTGGGTGGGTGGAATTTTTCTATTCCATATATATCCATTCCTAAACTTTTCGGAATAAATAAAATTGCTGGAGTCTTTGGAATGACAATTGGTATCTTTATTACATTAGCTAAAGCTTTTTTTTTTCTCTTCATTTCTATCACAACAAGATGGACTTTACCTAGGATGAGAATGGATCAGCTATTAAATCTTGGATGGAAATTTCTTTTACCTATTTCATTAGGTAATCTATTATTGACAACTTCTTCTCAACTTGTTTCTCTCTAAATAACAGAATAAGATAACGATATTCTAGATTTATAACAACTATCTCAAACAAGAGAAAGAAACATCAATTTAGTCATGGATATCCACAATATGTTCCCTATGGTGACCGGTTTCATAAATTATGGTCAACAAACAATACGAGCCGCAAGATACATCGGTCAAAGTTTCATAATTACCTTATCCCATACAAATCGTTTACCTGTAACTATTCAATATCCTTATGAAAAATCGATCACATCAGAGCGTTTCCGCGGCCGAATCCATTTTGAATTTGATAAATGTATTGCTTGTGAAGTATGTGTTCGTGTATGTCCCATAGATTTACCTGTTGTTGATTGGAGATTTGAAAGGAATATTAAAAGGAAACAATTGCTTAATTACAGTATTGATTTTGGGGTTTGTATATTTTGTGGTAACTGTGTCGAGTATTGTCCAACAAACTGTTTATCAATGACTGAAGAATATGAACTTTCCACTTATGATCGTCACGAATTGAATTATAATCAAATTGCTTTAGGTCGGTTACCGATGTCAGTAATTGGGGATTACTCAATTCAAACAGTTATGAATTCAACTCAAATCAAAATAGACAAAGATAAACCCCTTGATTCAAGAACGATTACCGATTACTAAGATTTTCTTTGGATATAGAGGATCAAGTTTCTTTTCTTTTGGTTGGTCAGAAACTACATAACTATTGATTGTTTGTTGAGAATTATTCTTTAGATTTAAACTTCAGAATAGATTCTACTTTTCGTTATTTTTTCGAAATAGAAAATTTGAACTAGTTTTTTGTTTTTTCTTTCAGATAAAAAAAGGCAAAGCCCTTTCTCTTTCCTGGACCATTTAGTAAGGTCATGAAATATTTCGACTTATTTATCTCTTATTTTATACATAATGGATTTACCTGGACCAATACATGATATACTTGTAGTATTTCTAGGATCATTTCTTATATTAGGAGGTCTGGGGGTAGTATTACTTACCAATCCAATTTATTCTGCCTTTTCATTAGGATTGGTTCTTGTTTGTATATCCTTATTCTATATTCTATTGAACTCCTATTTTGTAGCTGCCGCACAGCTCCTTATTTATGTGGGAGCCATAAATGTCTTAATTATATTTGCTGTTATGTTCATGAATGGTTCAGAATATTCCAATAATTCCTATCTTTGGACCGTTGGAGATGGGGTTACTTCACTGGTTTGTACAAGTATTTTTTTTTCACTAATTCTTACTATCTCGGATACGTCCTGGTACGGAATTATTTGGACTACAAAATCAAACCAGATTATCGAACAGGACCTTGTAAGTAACGTTCAACAAATTGGAATTCATTTATCAACAGATTTTTATCTTCCGTTTGAATTTATTTCTATAATTCTTTTAGTTTCTTTGATAGGTGCAATTACTATGGCCCGTCAATAATAAATACTTAGAATTCAGAATTCACAAAATTCTTAGAATTATATATTCTAAAATGAAAAAGGTTAAGGGTTTTATTTTAGTTAAATCTAATGCCAATACCCTCTTTTTTCTGTAATTGCTCTATTCTAGTCAATCGAATCGATTGACTTGTTGTTCATGTTGAAATGAATCTAGATTGATGAGGAATTAGTCAATGATGTTCGAACATGTACTTTTTTTGAGTGTCTATTTATTCTCTATCGGTATCTATGGACTGATCACAAGTCGAAACATGGTTAGGGCACTTATGTGTCTTGAGCTTATACTAAATTCGGTTAATATAAATCTCGTAACATTTTCTGATGTATTTGATAGTCGACAATTAAAAGGAGATATTTTTTCCATCTTTATTATAGCTATTGCGGCCGCTGAAGCAGCTATTGGGCTAGCTATTGTTTCGTCGATCCATCGTAACAGAAAATCAATTCGTATCAATCAATCGAATTTATTGAATAATTAGTCAAAATTAGCATATCTATTAAATGGATAATATATATCTATTTATTATTTATATATGGATAGATATAGTTTATTTGTTTATTTATAGTAAGAAAATTGACCATTTCTTGGACAATTTGAATTAATATGTGTGACTCGTATTAGCATGTTATTGAAACGAAAATCAAAGCCCCTTGGTCCTTTCTCATGAACAGATTTTTAAATCTATTGATTCTTAAGATTTTGATAAACCATTGATTCGTCTGGTGTCCACAATATAAATAGACAAGTCTACTTATTTTACCAGATCGAAAATTTTTTATGTTCAAAACTGGAATTTATAGATCCAATGTCGCATTCAGTAAAAATTTATGATACATGTATAGGGTGTACTCAATGTGTACGAGCTTGCCCCACAGATGTATTGGAAATGATACCTTGGGATGGATGTAAAGCTAAGCAAATTGCTTCCGCCCCAAGAACCGAGGACTGTGTAGGTTGTAAGAGATGTGAATCCGCTTGCCCAACAGATTTTTTGAGTGTCCGTGTTTATTTATGGCATGAAACAACTCGCAGCATGGGTCTATCTTATTGATACGTTATAAAAAACTCCACTTGAATCATTTGATTCCTTTTTACCGACAAAAGCCCTTGCTTGAGAAAATATATTTTCTTGAGCAAGGGGCTTTTTGGTCAATCAATCCGTATCTTGTCTTTATCACGAGTGATTTACCTTGGTTAACAATACTTGTTGTTTTGCCGATATTCGCGGGTTCTTCAATTTTATTTTTTCCTCATAGGGGAAATAAGGTATTTAGGTGGTATACTATATGTATATGCTTACTTGAACTCCTTCTAACAACCTATGTATTCTGTTATCATTTCCAATTGGACGATACATTAGTTCAATTGGGGGAAGATTCAAAATGGATAGATATTTTTGATTTTCACTGGAGACTGGGAATCGATGGGCTTTCCATAGGGCCTATTTTACTGACAGGATTTATCACTACTTTAGCTACTTTAGCAGCTTGGCCGGTCACTCGAAATTCGCAATTTTTCTATTTCCTGATGTTAGCAATGTACAGCGGTCAAATAGGATCGTTTTCTTCTCGAGACCTTTTACTTTTTTTCATCATGTGGGAGTTAGAATTAATTCCTGTTTACTTACTTTTATCCATGTGGGGAGGAAAAAAACGTTTGTACTCAGCTACAAAGTTTATTTTGTACACTGCGGGGGGTTCCATTTTTCTATTAATAGGAGTTCTGGGTATGGGTTTATACGGTTCCAATGGGCCAACATTGGATTTTGAAAGATTAGCCAATCAATCATATCCTGTGACATTGGAAATAATATTCTATTTAGGCTTCCTTATTGCTTATGCTGTCAAATTGCCGATTATACCCCTACATACATGGTTACCCGATACTCATGGAGAAGCGCATTACAGTACATGTATGCTTTTAGCTGGAATCTTATTAAAAATGGGAGCCTACGGATTAATTCGGATCAATATGGAATTATTACCGCATGCTCATTCTATATTTTCTCCCTGGTTGGTGATAGTGGGGACAATCCAAATAATCTATGCAGCTTCAACCTCTCTTGGTCAACGCAATTTAAAAAAGAGAATAGCCTATTCTTCTGTATCTCACATGGGTTTTACAATTATAGGAATTGGTTCTATAACCGACATGGGACTCAACGGGGCCATTTTACAAATACTCTCTCATGGATTTATTGGTGCTGCACTTTTTTTCTTAGTGGGAACGAGTTGTGATAGAATACGTCTTGTTTATCTCGACGAAATGGGTGGGATATCTATTCCAATGCCAAAAATATTTACCATGTTTAGTAGTTTCTCGATGGCCTCTCTTGCATTGCCGGGGATGAGTGGTTTTGTTGCGGAATCAGCAGTCTTTTTTGGAATAATTACCAGTCCAAAATATCTTTTAATGCCCAAAATGCTAATTCCATTTGTAATGACAATTGGAATGATATTAACTCCCATTTATTTATTATCTATGTCACGTCAGATGTTCTATGGGTATAAACTATTCAACGTCCAAAACTCTAATTTTATGGATTCTGGACCGCGAGAACTATTTGTTTCGATCTGTATCTTTCTACCTGTAATAGGGGTTGGTATTTATCCTGATTTCGTTCTCTCGCTATCAGTTGACAAGGTACAAGCTATCCTATCTAATTATTTTCATAGATAGTTTTCATTAATGAGATAGAAAGCAAAGTCTTATATATAATTCTTTCATTTTGAGTTCGCCATATAATGCAAAAAAGTTAGTTAGGATTGTAATGAGATGTATCTCGAGTTTTTGAGAACCCTTTATTCAAAGGGTTCTCAAAAACCCGCACGAACTTTCGTTATATATGGGACGATGTTCTTGTGTGTTCCTCGTGGAGTTTATTTAATTAGATTGTAATGTGAATGAACCATAACTATGTAGACCTATTCCTAATAGATTGATTCCGAAATAACATATCCAAATTATAAAAAATCCTATAGAAGCTACAAGTGCCGAATTCGTACCTTGAAAACTTTGATTTGTTCTAGTATGTGAATAAATCGCGAATATGGTCCAAGTAATAAATGCCCAAGTTTCCTTGGGGTCCCAATTCCAATAGGATCCCCATGCCTCATTAGCCCATACTGCTCCAGAAAGAATACCTATAGTTAAAAAGATAAATCCTAAACTAATGACACGATAACTCCAATAATCCAAACGCTGAGTTAATTGATATTTGTAATAATTTCGAAATGAAAGAAAAGAGGTGTCTTTAAAAACATTTCTTTTTTCATTCAAGTAGTGGATCTCTCCAAAGAAAAATGACTTAATTAAGAAATTATTGCTTTTACAAAAAATATCGATGTTTTTTCGAAATGTAATAACTAGAAAAGCAACTGATAATAATGATCCGCATAAAAGAGATGCATAGCTCAATAACATCATACTTACGTGCATCATTAACCACTGAGATTGTAGAGCGGGTACTAATATTGCCGATTGGTGCATTTCAGTTGAAAGACCCGATGTGGCGAACCCTTGGGTAAAAATGGCACTTGGTATGGTTATTGCACTTAAATCATTTTTATGATTCCGCATCTTGGGAATTATATGAATAATGGAAAAACTCCATGAAAGAAAGATTAATGACTCATATAAATTACTTAAAGGAAAATGTTTCGAAGAAATCCAACGAGTAACTAATAATCCTGTTATAAAGAAAAAAGTCGCTATCATCCCTTTTTCCGGCGAATCACGCAATCCTAGGATTTCGTAAACTAATAAGTTCATCAAATGAATCGTAATCACAATTGAAATAATCGAAAAAGAGAGATGAGTTAATATATGTTCTAAAGTCGCAAATATCATAAACATAAATGGGGTTCCCATTACAGAATTGAAATCAGGAATTAAATACATTATAGGATCCGTTGTGTTTCTTTTTTTATAGTATGCCGCCACTCGGACTCGAACCGAGATGCTCTAGCACTGCTTCCTAAGAGCAGCGTGTCTACCGATTTCACCATGGCGGCTTACTTGAAATAATAATAGTCAATCCATGTTGAATCGTCGAGATTAAAGGATTCCATATGGTTTAGGAAACATTAGAATTGATGAATTGAATAAAGGCTGCTTGAAATTCATATTTGAATTCTCAATAAGCCTTAGTTAGTATCGTCGTAGGTTCTGTTTTAACAATCTATTTTTATGTACTATATAGTAAGTATTCCCGGAACAGTTGGAATTTCAAAGTTTTGTTCTAAATCGAGGTATAAACTCCCGAGTTTCCCCTTTTTCCATTTTTTTTTTTATTCATTTTAAATCCATGAAATCGGATAAATTAAATGAAAAACGAATCGAATTGTAAAAACAAAAAAATAGATTTCCTCTTTTCAATTATTCAATTAAAAGAATGAAATAGCATAGCTCGGATTTCATTTTATATGTATCACAATACGAAATCAAGGGATTTTTCTAATGATTTTGATACCTTAGTATCATTATCATTAACTATATGAGAATTTATTAAGAATTCATATTTAAGAATTAATGAATATTAATTAATATATAACTATATTAGTTAATATAATGTATAATACTCTTTATTGTGTACATAATATTTCGAATTTATGATCAAACCAATGAATTGCCCTTTTATTTTGAATTAGGCATATAATAAAACAAAAGAGTTTCCATACCTATCGCAATTTACTGTACTTTTCTTTTCACAATAGAAATCTATTGTGAAAAGAAAAGTACAGTAATAGGAAAAACTATATCACAAATGAAATCGACTATAATAAAAACGAGAATGAAAAAAAAAAAAAGAATATTTAGAACCCAGAGTAGACGGAAAAATTATTATTCTACATACCACAGCAACTAATTCTAACTACTATATAAGGAATTCAATAAAATAAGGAATTCAATAAAGTTCAATACATTAGTTAATGGAAATTTTCCATCTTCTGAAATGGGAAGTTGTTCGAGCCGTGAAATTTTAGATTACTCCAAAATTTTTTTACTTGTTTGTTGCACAAAAAAACTTTTTGAATTCCCAGTGGAAATCGATTTAGCTAAAGAAAAAGCTTTTACTGCAGCAAAATATCCCCTTTTCTTCCAAATATTTCTACGAATACGTTTTTTTGATATAGAAGTACGTTTTTTTGGAACTGCCATTCAAAAAGAGTTACCCATTTTTATCGTTGTATGTGAAAGACATATATTTCTCAAATCAAAATAGATCGTTCTTTTTCGTCATTTTTTATACTTAATTATGTCAATAATTTTTACATACCATTTTCTTTTACAAATACATTTTTTTCTTTTATATATTTTTATATTATATATATATGTATATATAAATATATATATATATATATACGTGTATATCACATATATATGTATATATAAATATATATATATACGTGTATATCACATATATAATAGACTAAGAAAAAAAAATAGAAATAGAATATATAATGATAAGCGGGGACATCAATTTAAAAGGAATTTTGATTACTATTAATTCATTTTCTCTGTCTTAATAGATATCTCTCTTTAGATATTTTTTTAGATACTTAAAGTTAATAACTAAGTAATCAATTTTACCTAGTCATTCCTTTTGACTAACCAACTGTCACTTTTTTAATATTTCCCATATTTGATAAAAAGATAGTTCAGAATAATGAAAAATAAAAATATTTAAAGGTTTTCATATATATTTTTTTTGTTGATTTATTATTGTTCTTTTCGAAAGAGATAAAAATTGGTGAATCGGAAATAATTATAAGAAAAAAAAATGAAAATTTGTTTTTTATGGAACATACATATCAATATGCATGGATAATACCCTTTCTTCCATTTCCAGTTACTATGTCAATGGGATTTGGACTTCTGCTTATTCCCACAGCAACAAAAAATATTCGTCGTATGTGGGCTTTTCCGAGTGTTTTGATGTTAAGTATAGCTATGGTGTTTTCGGCCAATTTGGCTATTCAGCAAATAAATGGAAGTTTTATCTATCAATATCTATGGTCTTGGACCATCAATAATGATTTTTCTTTAGAATTCGGACACTTGATCGATTCACTTACTTCTATTATGTCAATATTGATTACTACTGTTGGAATCATGGTTTTTATTTATAGTGACAATTATATGTCTCACGATCAAGGATATTTGAGATTTTTTGCTTATATGAGTTTTTTTAATATTTCTATGTTGGGATTAGTTACTAGTTCCAATTTAATACAAATTTATATTTTTTGGGAACTTGTGGGAATGTGTTCGTATTTATTAATAGGTTTTTGGTTCACGCGACCCATTGCAGCAAGTGCTTGTCAAAAAGCTTTTGTAACCAACCGTATAGGGGATTTTGGTTTATTATTAGGAATTTTAGGTTTTTATTGGATAACTGGTAGTTTCGAATTTCGAGATTTGTTCGAAATAGTTAATAATTTGCTTCATAATAATGGAGTCAATTCTTTATTTGTTACTCTGTGTGCCTCCTTTTTATTCCTTGGTGCAGTTGCGAAATCCGCACAATTTCCCCTTCACATATGGTTACCTGATGCTATGGAAGGACCTACACCCATTTCGGCTCTTATACACGCAGCTACTATGGTAGCAGCAGGGATTTTTCTTGTAGCTCGGCTTATTCCTCTTTTCATAGTTATACCTTACATAATGAATTTCATTTCTTTAATAGGCATAATAACAGTACTATTAGGAGCTACTTTGGCTCTTGCTCAACGAGACATTAAAAGAAGTTTAGCTTATTCTACAATGTCTCAATTGGGTTATATTATGTTAGCTCTAGGTATAGGTTCTTATAGAGCTGCTTTATTTCATTTGATTACTCATGCCTATTCGAAAGCTTTATTGTTTTTGGGATCCGGTTCCGTTATTCATTCAATGGAACCTATTGTTGGATATTCACCAGAGAAAAGTCAGAATATGGTTCTTATGGGTGGTTTAACAAGATATGTTCCAATTACAAGAATTTCTTTTTTATTAGGTACACTTTCTCTTTGTGGTATTCCACCTCTTGCTTGTTTTTGGTCCAAAGATGAAATTCTTAAGGATAGTTGGTTATATTCACCAATTTTTGCACTAATAGCTTCCTTCACAGCGGGATTAACTGCATTTTATATGTTTCGAATGTATTTATTAACCTTTGATGGATATTTGCGCGTTCAGTTTCAAGATTACAGTAGTACTAAAAAAAGTTTCCTTTATTCAATATCCCCGTGGGGAAAAGAAGTACCTATGGTAGTCAATAAAAATTTCCTTTTATCAACAATGAATAATAGGGTCTCTTTTTTTTCAAAGGATACATATCAAATTAATGAAAATG